CAGCTCTCCGGGGTCGTATCGATTGGTTGAAAGGTCTGAAAGAGAACGTTGTTCTGGGGGGGATGATACCCGTTGGTACCGGATTCGAGGGATTGGTGCACTCTTCGAGACAACATAACAACATTTCCTTGGAAACCAAAAAAAAGAATCTCTTTGAGGGAGAAATTAGAGATATTTTGTTCCACCACAGAAAATTTTTTGATTCTTGCCTTAACAAAGAATTTCCATGATATACCAGACCAATCATTTATAGTATAGGATAGGATATAGGATTGAATGATTCCTAAAAGTGGATTCATCTTTTTATTTTAAAGATTTAAAAGATTTGATTTCATTTACTAATAGTAAAAAAAAGAAATAACGAATAGAAAGGAATAATGTAATGGCTTAGGTCGTGTATCTACGGCTAATTTACGGTAGAAGAAAAGGTTCCATCGGAACATTTATTTATTTTAGGATACCTTCGTCTCTTTTTTTTTTTCAAAAAAAAAACGAGGGGGTGTGGGGAGAAATGACAAAAAGATATTGGAACATAAATTTGGAAGATATGATGAAGGCCGGAGTTCATTTTGGACATGGTACTAGGAAATGGAATCCTAAAATGGCCCCTTATATCTCTGCAAAGCGTAAAGGTATTCATATTATAAATCTTACTAGAACTGCTCGTTTTTTATCAGAAGCTTGTGATTTGGTTTTTGATGCAGCAAGTAGGGGAAAACAATTCTTAATCGTTGGTACTAAAAACAAAGCAGCGGACCTAGTAGCATGGGCTGCACTAAGGGCTCGGTGTCATTATGTTAATAAAAAATGGCTCGGCGGTATGTTAACGAATTGGTCTACTACAGAAACGAGACTTCATAAGTTTAGAGACTTGAGAACAGAACAAAAAACAGGGAGACTCAATCGTCTGCCGAAAAGAGATACGGCCATGTTGAAAAGACAATTATCTCACTTGCAAACATATCTAGGCGGGATTAAATATATGACGGGGTTACCAGATATTGTAATCATCGTTGATCAACACGAAGAATATACAGCCCTTCGAGAATGTATCACTTTGGGAATTCCAACAATTTGTTTAATCGATACAAACTGTGACCCCGATCTTGCAGATATTTCGATTCCAGCCAATGATGATGCTATATCTTCAATCCGATTAATTCTTAACAAATTAGTATTCGCAATTTGTGAAGGGCGTTCTAGCTATATAATAAATCCATAATTATTAATATTAATAATAAGATAAATAACTTAATTTACTTTGGAAATTTCATATATTTATGGAATCGGTTACTATTTCTGAATCTCAAATACTATTTATGAATTTAAAAAAAGAGATAAAAAACTGGGGATATTATGTGATTGGTTGTTATTAAAGAGTGGAATTGGTATTCCAAATAAAGATGCGGGGTTCAAGTAGTCACGTAGAGAAAGAGATGGTTGAATCAAAATAATTTTATTGAAAGCTATATTTTTGTCAGAGGGTAATATGAATGTTCTATCCTGTTCCATCAACACACTAAATGTGTTATACGATATTTCTGGTGTTGAAGTAGGCCAACATTTCTATTGGAAAATAGGAGGTTTCCAAGTCCACGGCCAAGTACTTATTACTTCTTGGATTGTAATTACTATCTTATTAGGTTCAGCTGCTCTAGCTGTTCGGAACCCACAAACTATTCCGACCGGCGGTCAGAATTTCTTCGAATATGTACTTGAATTCATTCGAGATGTGAGTAAAACTCAAATTGGAGAAGAATATGGCCCCTGGGTTCCTTTTATTGGAACTATGTTTCTATTTATTTTTGTTTCAAATTGGTCAGGAGCGCTTTTACCTTGGAAAATCATACAATTACCTCATGGGGAGTTAGCCGCCCCCACGAACGATATTAATACTACTGTTGCTTTGGCTTTACTCACGTCAGTGGCATATTTCTATGCGGGTCTTAGCAAAAAGGGATTAGGTTATTTCGGGAAATATATTCAACCAACCCCAATCCTTTTACCCATTAACATCTTAGAAGATTTCACAAAGCCTTTATCGCTTAGTTTTCGACTTTTCGGAAATATATTAGCTGATGAATTAGTAGTTGTTGTTCTTGTTTCTTTAGTACCTTTAGTGGTTCCTATACCTGTCATGTTCCTTGGATTATTTACAAGTGGTATTCAAGCTCTGATTTTTGCAACTTTAGCCGCGGCTTATATAGGTGAATCCATGGAGGGCCATCATTGACTAGTTTTTGAAATATTCTTTTTTTATCTTATCCCAAGGCCACGTATGCGCGGTTCAAAAAAATCGAATCTAATTAGGAAATCTAAATATACAACTCACTATATACAATCTAGAGTAATATCCAAAACCAAAATACGATATTGATATTAGAGTAGAGAATTGAAAAAAAGGGGGGAAAAGAGATCTAAAAGCGCTTTTTCCTTAAATTTCTGGTTGGTACATTTATATCATACCATTCTCTACAGAATTATATTTATACTAGGTATATTATATGTAAATAAGTCGCTATGCTATAAGTCAACTTGTTTCGACGCATGAGTCTCGAATCCGATTGAATCTAAGATGAATGAAGAATTGGTTTACGTTATGGAAGAAAGACATGTATATGTAATATTCGATATTGACTAGTTCTATATGAACTAAAGATATATTTAATTTGCCCTACTACTAGAACTTTCGATGGATATTCTAATATAAGTCCTTGCGTATCCTCTGGGACTGTGAGTTGAATGAATAAACAGATGAAATTAAGAAAAAGATCAAAGAATTCAAAGAATGGTTCGGAACAAAGAAATGGACGGACGGAAGTCGTATGGATTCGCAAAGACTTTGTCGATAAGAATTAAAAAAGAGATATCGAAGTAAAGTAGTTTTGATACTTGGATAAGATTATTACTTCAATTTGAAGTTTGTAGTTACTTCGCCTGGATGAATTGTAGCGATGGAATAATTAAGTTAGAATTCATTGGCTGACTGTATTATTAACCATTTATTTTTTTGTATGAGGAACTTATCATGAATCCACTGATTTCTGCCGCTTCTGTTATTGCTGCTGGATTGGCTGTAGGGCTTGCTTCTATTGGACCTGGAGTTGGTCAAGGTACTGCTGCGGGCCAAGCTGTAGAAGGTATCGCGAGACAGCCCGAGGCGGAGGGAAAAATCCGAGGTACTTTATTGCTTAGTCTAGCTTTTATGGAAGCTTTAACAATTTATGGCCTGGTTGTAGCATTAGCACTTTTATTTGCGAATCCTTTTGTTTAATCTTATAAATTGAATCTTATAAATAAGAAAAAGCCAATTTTTGCATATTTTATTGCCTTGAACCTGTCATTTGCTTTTTCGAATTATATCAAGATTTCCCTTCTACAATTACCTATTCGTTGAGAAAATAACCCACGGGAAGGGCTGATTTGCGGATGAGGAATTAGTATACCTACTTGCTTTCATCCTTCCCGTTTGTAGTCCAAGGAACCCCCTTTTAGGTTTTTTAGGAAGGGTTTCAATAAAGGGGGTAATTCGCCTTTTATATTATAAATCGAATATTTTTTGACTTTCTTTTTTTATATAATTTATAAACAGAAAAATTTCTATTAAAATTTAAATTTATATATATTTATAAATATAAATAAGGGGTGGCAGGGAGATACAAAAAGAATTCTGTTCTTTTTTTTAGTCTATCTATAAGAGGAGATCATATGAAAAATGTAACCGATTCTTTCGTTTATTTGGGCCACTGGCCGTCCGCCGGGAGTTTCGGGTTTAATACCGATATTTTAGCAACAAATCTAATAAATCTAAGTGTAGTGCTTGGGGTATTGGTCTTTTTTGGAAAGGGAGTGCGTGCGAGTTGTTTATTTCAAGAATAGGCTGGACCCAACCAGCTGTACTTTTTCTGTTATAACTAGGAAAGAGAGGTACATGATCTCACGAATGACTTCTGAATAAATAAATCATATGCAAGAACCATAGCATTTCGTGATTCGTTGGTAAATCCACTTTGATTCTCTATCAACCAAAACTATGGGACCATTCACTATGGTTAAAGCTAAATCGTTTGAAGTCCAGACGCAGCATGGTACTCTTTCTACCATTATATTAATTGAATATAGAGAGTCTTTCAAAATGAATAATTTATCAATATAGAACACTCATATGGATAAAATTTTTTTAACCACTTATTATAAAAATTGGGATTAAATCCCCGTTTTTTATCCAATGCTGAATCGACGACCTATGTATTGTGTATAAAGAAATAAAATCTTTTTTGGATTTGAAAAAAAAAAAACAACTTTGCTGACAATTACATAGTTTTTGTGTTTGGTCAGAAGAGTCCTCCGACTTTTTTGGTTTTGTATTAGTGATTGGTTTTGATATTTTGATTTGGAATATTAAGAGAGAATAGAGGATAGGCTCATTACATTCAAAAAAAGATATGGGGAATTTTGCATAAGTAATTGAGCAGGAGAGCCAAATGAATCGAAAGATTCATGTTTGGTTCGGGAAGGGATCATGGAAGTTTTTAAATGAATGGAAAGAGAATCTACTTTCATTAAGTGATTTATTAGATAATCGAAAACAGAGAATCTTGAATACTATTCGAAATTCAGAAGAACTGCGTGAGGGGGCCGTTGAACAGCTAGAAAAGGCCCGGACTCGCTTACGAAAAATAGAAATGGAGGCCGAGCAGTTTCGAGTCAATGGATACTCTGAGATAGAGCGAGAAAAATTGAATTTTCTTAATTCCACCGCAAAGGCTTTGAAACAATTAGAAAATTACAAAAACGAAACTATTCTTTTTGAACAACAAAAGGCACTTAATCAAGTCCGACAACGGGTTTTCCAACAAGCATTACAAGGGGCTCTAGGCACTCTGAGCAGTTGTTTGAACAACGAGTTACATTTACGTACGATCCGTGCCAATATTGGCATGTTGGGGGCAATAACTGATTAGTCCTTCTGCTCTAGGTTTTTTTTTTTTTTTTTTTTT